CGAATTCCTAAAATACGTGAGTGTAAAAAAAGGATCCCGTTTATTAAGCATGCACAGAGATTATTATATATGCTTCTCTTTTTTTATTCTTTTTTTTTTTACAGCATTCAAGAAAAATTGTAAAAAGTGAAGTACGAGAATTTCGTGAAAATTACATATAAACATGATATCCTGATAAGATCATATCAGTGTAACAATTTCAATTATCGGGTTTACATAGACCTATAACAGCTCTTATAATTAAAATGAGTATAGGTTTATTTTTTTTAAACTCCATATCAATTTCAGTTTTAGATTGAAATTCAATAATCGTTCATGAATTTCAAATCAATAGTTAATAGTTAAAGGTTCAAATTTGTGCTCGTTTTTTGATTTAAAGTAAAATTTCTTTTAGGAAAGGGATTAAAGAAAACGGGATCCAAAATACAAGAAAAAACACAAGGGGGAATTTTGTCACCTATTTTATATCGTTTTGGCGGCATGGCCGAGCGGTAAGGCGGGGGACTGCAAATCCTTTTTCCCCAGTTCAAATCCGGGTGTCGCCTCATAAACAAAAAAAACCTTTTCTGTTTTGATAACTTGCTATGCTTTTTCCAGCCGCAGCACGCGGAGGAAAAAGACTCTGGATACTTCTTTGTTTGATTCTAAGTTCTAAGTATGGAAGATTTATAGCAAATCAAAAAAGAGGGATATTACATATATAATGATCTATCTTGATTCTAGAATATAGTTTTTTGACTTAATGAAAAGACACAAAAGTAAAGAATGGGTCTTATTATTTTGACATGCTATTAACATTCCTTTGTTACTTCTGCTACTTCAGAACTTTAAAGGCCGGTTATGCGTATTTTGCTTGTGCTTCATGTTTTCCGATTATACTATAAAACTTATAATTATAAAAAAACCGTTCTAATTGTATTTGGATTCTTTCAGCAATGGTGTTGGATCAGAATCCCCATTTGACTATGCGATAGAAATTCTACTATTATATTATTAGTGAACAATATATTGAATAATTTTTTTATAGAGATCGAGGACAAAAGTCACATGGATATAGTAAGTCTCGCTTGGGCTGCTTTAATGGTAGTCTTTACATTTTCCCTTTCACTCGTAGTATGGGGAAGAAGTGGACTCTAGAAGTACCAATAATTAAGTTTAGGAATCAAACTGTATCAATTTTTTTATACATCGTTCTGTTCTCCAAAAACTTTTTTTTTAATAGATTCCGAAGAGTAAAAATAGTCTTTAGGTTTTTTTTAATTAATTTTAATAAACACAACTCAAATAGAAATTGATATATATGAAGATAATAGTATCGATTGATAGATATTAAACTAACCCGTATCTTCATACAACAAACTTTATATAGTACAATAACAATACTAGATAGCATGGTAGAACAATTTTTTCTACCGTACTATCTAGTATTTCATAGAATAAATACTGATGAGTATAGGTTGATAATTTCAGCGAAATTTGAACCTTTTTCTTTTATTTCTTCGATGCAATCATTGATAAGAACTAAAAAGTCACAAGTTTAATTAAAATTAATCACTTTGACTTACTGTTTTTACGTATATTATAAGTAAAAAAGCAGTAGGGACTAGAATGAACAGTGCAGTAGCAATAAATGCGAGAATATTTACTTCCATAATTTTTTAGTTCATTTTTATTTAATTTGAAATAACTCGGGATTTAATCCCATAGAGATGATAAATCTTTTGTCGATAAATTCAATGGGATGAATATGAATTACACTCGATGTAATTGAATCGGATCAATATCATGAATAAGAATATCTGACAAATCGATTCATCGTCAAGAATTGGTCAAGAATTGACTAGCATAAACACAGAAAGATCGTTTATCCATACGTAATTCTACCGTAAATTTATGAGACAATCAAAAACACCTTTAAATTTCTTTTCTATACATTAGTACTTAACTTGTACAATCATTTGATGACGTATCATCAAAGTGCCCTACCATTGGTTGTAAACAAACCCAAACAAAAAAAATGAAAAGAATTCTTGTTGGAAATGAACTTATACTAAACTTATACTATTTGTATCCTCTTTCAAACAAAAAAGAAAGGATGAATTGATGTATTTTTTTTTAGTGGATTTGGAGCCATCGGGACTGACGGGGCTCGAACCCGTAGCTTTCGCCTTGACAGGGCGGTGCTCTGACCAATTGAACTACAATCCCAAGTAAATAAGCGAATAAAATAAAATGGACAATAGACATATTCGTATGATTTCACTCAAATCATTTCGATCGATATGGAATGGATATGTTCTTTAGCAAGAGTGGCATGGATTACTAATAATCATAATCTTTTGATTATTTCCAAATCAATTGGATAATTAATCTTTCAAATAAAAAGTTATTTTTTTTATTTCCTCTGTTCCTTAGCCTTTATACTTGCGGATCTTAAGATATTAAGATAGATCATTAGCAAGACCAAAACTTGTCAGAAAAAATAAATAGCGATATCGGT